ATGTATATAATTATTATATATTTATAATTATTATAGAATCTATTCTAATTCTATATTAGAATAATATATGTACATAAATATTTTTTATCCACATAGTGGCTCATTTTGGAACGATCAATTTTATTTACCTAGTAAGTAGTATGGGAATGGGCTAGTGAGTCTAGGTAAAATGGTTTATTGATATTGTATTTGATCAATGCAATGAATTGTTTCAAAAGACCAATCCTAATTGAATATTGAGCCATAGCATAATGAAATTCATTTGATTGATACATGTACACACCAACCAATTCAACATAGATCCAAGATATTTCATTGATAAAGCAACTTGTCGATAAAAACAATTTTGCAAGCATTTATGGATACCTATCCCTCTTCTCATATTTCAAAATTGATCTTTTTTGAATTTCCTGAATTTCTTGTCTTAGTATGAGATAGCACTACCTATAACCTTATAATAATGATTCAATAAATGATTGAAAGTATGAGAAATGGAGTTTAATCCACTTTTATGACATATAGCAGAACAATCACTTATTAGTTTTAGAATATTTAGAATTTTGAATGTTTTTTTTTAAGAATTTACTTCTAATTACTATTTTCATTTTTTATTATCGAATTTTATATTAATTTATATTAATATATATAATTGATATATGATTAATATCACTCTATTAAAAAATATTATAATATTTATATATCACTCTAATTATTTTAACTATAAGATATAAAATAACTATAATTAATGAATCTATAGATTCATTTATTATAATAAAAATTATATAATTATAATAATAATCTTTATTTTATAATAAATAATCAAAATTGAGTAATAGTAAGATAGATTAGATATGATCTATATCAAATTCTATATATAAATAAACTAATATAACTAATAAATAACAATTGAAATTTTAAATAAAAGATCAAAAAATTTTGATAAAAATAAAAATTTTTATAGAATAAAAAAATGGTAATTAGAATGAACCATTCATAAAATAAATATAAATGACAAATTATAAAATTCTATGGAATCATGAAAGACATAAAAACCCTTTGAATTGATTCACATTATTCCATTTTATTTATATTGACAATTTCAAAAAACTATTCATACTATGATCATAGTATGATGGCAGTTGGGCAAGTATGCCCCCATCGTCTAGTGGTTCAGGACATCTCTCTTTCAAGGAGGCAGCGGGGATTCGACTTCCCCTGGGGGTAGGGTACTACGAAAGAAAGTTGATCAGGAATTATCAAAAAAAAGAAGCCTATAATGGATTCTTCTTGGGTCGATGCCCGAGCGGTTAATGGGGACGGACTGTAAATTCGTTGGCAATATGTCTACGCTGGTTCAAATCCAGCTCGGCCCACTAATTCGCCGATCCACCATGAAAGGTTATAACCCTTTTTTTCTTCTTCATAAATTTTGGATACGGAAGAATAAAAAAAAAGTCCGATTTTTGGATATCTTTCTACTGCTATTTATTTGCTCTGTTTTTTTTTTTTTTTTTCAAAAAATTATTATCTTAATAATGATCTCGATTCAGATTAGGATCTGTAAGTATAAAGTTTAAGAAAAGAATAACGAAAAAAAGGAGTTTTTTTCGTTATTCTTTGAAAGATTGATTTGATTAGCAATCAATTTTTGCAATAAATCAAAATGACTAATAATCTATGCTGCTCTGATTAAAGCGCATGTCTGTGTGTATATCAATACATTACTCGCGCCTCTGTTACAATATGTAGATTTTCATCTACATATAATCTAAAATCTACATAGATCCACATAGAAGGGGTTTGAAGGCAATGAAATCATAAACATATATGTTGTATATTTTTTCCCTGGGATTGTAGTTCAATTGGTCAGAGCACCGCCCTGTCAAGGCGGAAGCTGCGGGTTCGAGCCCCGTCAGTCCCGACACGGATCCAAATCCAATCAAAATAAATATATCAATTCATCTCTTACTTTATTGGAAAAGAGAGAACAAATAACATAACAGAATTTTCGGATCTTTCTTGTTTTATAGTTTTTATATTTTATTTTTTCACATTTATTATGAAACCAAACAAATCTGGAAATTTGAAGTTCTGCAAGAAGTACTTTTTCATGGGAGAAAGGCATATGTAGATTAGTAAAATTATTGCTAGAATCATATTCAGGATTCAAACAATAGATACCAGAGTGGGCTTGGCTTTTTGAATTACTCCCGGTTTGGGAGTACTATATGTTTCGGGGGAGCACATACAAAAATTCCATTTGTACGATACAAAATCAATTTCACATAGTTACTTTGATAGAATTTTTCATATTAAAATATCTTTCCGATTTTGTGTAATCTCAATTATTAATTCAAATTACGAATTTGAATTTTAAAGAATCTATCTCATTCAAATTTCACACTGGACTTTTGATATATATGTCCCATTCCTAATTCAAGTAAAGAGGATATTACTAAGATCAAACAAGGATTCCATCTCTTTTAGCGAAGTAATTTTTTATTATTTTTTTAGTTTCAGTAATAAAATTTAGAATTTGGTATGGATAAAAGATCTTCCTATGTTATACTATTCAATTCTCGACGATGAATTGATTTGATAGTTCAGATATTGTTATTCATAATATTCTAATACGATTCGATATCATCGCGATGTAATTCATACTATTGAATTTACAAGCCAAAGATTTATCATTTCTATGGGATTAAATCCTGAGTTATTGCGAATAAAACAAAAAAAAAATGAAACGATCAAATTATGGAAGTAAATATTCTCGCATTTATTGCTACTACACTGTTCATTCTAGTTCCTACTGCTTTTTTACTTATAATATACGTAAAAACAATCAGTCAAAGTGATTAATTTGAATTAAACTTTACTTTTTAGTTCTTATCAATGACTGAAGAGAATAAAACAAAAAAAAAAAAAGGATTCAAATTTAGCGTCTTAAATGAAATGAGTGTACTAGAATTATCAGTATTCTACGAGAGCAGTATTCTATGAGATCCGATAGTATGGTAGAAAGATATCTATGAATCCTTCTACCATACTAGCTATTATAGTTATTGGAGTGTGTAAAGTATAAAGATAAATATACAGGTTGAATATAGATCAACCTACAATATATATCTTCATATTCATATAGATTTATTTCATATAGATTAACTCCCTATATCTAATGTTAATGTACATAGTATCCCAATTCTATTTCTTTGCTTCATCTATCGATTTCATTTATGTTTATCTTGATTCTAATCAATCAAGAAAGGCAACTCTTACTCTTATGATTCTAATTCATAGATTTCTGATTCTTTTCAATATGAATCCTCATATCCATCGGAAGAATCAAATCAATGATGGAAAAAATGTTATGGGCATATAGTAATAAAATAAGATTTTTTTACCATTCTAAAGAAGTAATTGATTGAACAATTAAAAAATGATAGAGGGGTTCGGTTCCGTGGAAAGGTCTTCTCTTCGGATTTCAAAAATCATTAGCAAATCCCATCTTTAACCTTTAAAGCATGATATGAAATGAATTCCATAAAGCAAAAAAAAAGCATAACTAAAATAATTAATAAAACGAGTGGTAAGCATGCAATATGTGAGTGACTAGTCCGAGGAAATATCTTATTACGCGGAACATCTTGTTGGACAACCACTATGTCTATGTTTTTTTTGGTCGAAAGTATATATACATTTTCAAATTATTAAGCAAAACTTTTTTCTTTGAACAGTAAAAAAGGGAAAAAACAAATAAAAGTAAAAAAAAAAAAAAGGCTCGGCAGAATAATCTATAAAACAATTGATACAGTTTGAGGTTGATTCCTCAATTAGTAGTACTTCTAGAGTCCACTTCTTCCCCATACTACGAGTGAAAGGGAAAATGTAAAGACTACCATTAAAGCAGCCCAAGCGAGACTTACTATATCCATGTGAATTATGTCCCCTATCTCTATGAATATAAAAGAATTATTCCATTATTTTTCACTAATCATTATTGTTCACTAATCATTATTGTTCACTAATAATAGTGAAATCACTAGTGCAGAGTCAAAAAAAAAATTCAGGCACAACACCATTTACCATTGATGAAACAATCAACTAACAAACGAGTTCTTATATGATTTTGAGTCTAATGGAAAAACTTTGTCTTTCTTTTGTTGCCCTCCATTTCATTTTTGAAAAAGTAGAAAAGTTGAGAATCAAGCTAGATCACACATACCTATTCCTTTCTCATTTGATCTAATCTTTACCGTCTCCTAATTGTTTCATAGAGTCGCTCGAGAAACGGCCTATTCCATTCGTGACTGCGGGTTACCAAAAAGAAGGAATTCGCTTTTTTACTTAATATAACTTTCTAAAAAGTTATAGAACGAAAAAAAAATTATCTATTCAATAGATAATTCTATTGATAATTCTATATTAGTAGTCAAAAGACTATCATATCAAGATTTAATGATTCCTTTTCATTATTAGAATCTTTCCTTGAAGCCTAGACGCAATGATTTATAGCATTTTATTTTAGAAAACCAAATCCCTAACGCGGATGCTTCGAATCAAGCAAATAAAAAGAGTCCTTTTCTTCCACTTGCTTCTGCTGGAAAAAAATGCAAGTTATATCAGTGATGAGGCGACACCCGGATTTGAACTGGGGAAAAAGGATTTGCAGTCCCCCGCCTTACCGCTCGGCCATGCCGCCAAAGCGATACAAAATATATGAGAATAGTCCTCTTTTTTTTATGTGTATCTTCAATCCTGTGTTTTCCTTTTTTTTTTTTTTCTATTGAAAAACCAAATATGTATTTTCAGTCACAAAAGAAAAAATTCAGGAGAAATAGGAACCGTTAACTATTGACTGTAAATTGATGAACGATTCTTGCATTTTAATTGCAAATTGTGTTTCTCTAATGATATAATATAATTCAAAAAATTACCAAATGGATACCTAACTAAATATTAATTGATACATAATCAATCTGTACTAATCAGTATTAATT